CTTTCCCTATCATACGATTCTGCCAGACTATTCTATTTCATTCATTCTCCATTCAAAACCGTCTACTCCGGGAACCCATAATCTGACGATTCTTTCATATGATTTTTTTCGTGAATTCGACATCAGTGATCTACGACCATCCTTTCTTCTTTCCATTCCAAAAAGGAATAGTTGGTATGCGGTCCGCCCTTAGAAATACCCGGGGAATCCCCCTTTTGTGATTGTTCCAAAGCGTGCTTCCGTTTCTTGTTCTTCGAGCTCAACTGGTCATGCTTCTTTCTCAGTTGCGCGATTCCTAACTGTTAGATCCTAGATCAGAGGATGTAGGTGAGTCTGATTGTTCTGACTTCTACTGTTGTAAGTTGCCTTAAGGCGCCTTCCAGTTCCAGCCCAATAGGGGAACTTTCCGGTGAGGAGGATCCCATTTAGAAGAAGGAATAAAAACCTACGTATCCTTTCGCCTTGAGCTAGGGTCAAAGATCAGTCCAAGCTAGGATCAGCTCTCGGAAGTCAAACTTCTCCTCTGCAGCTAGGTCAGTTCGGGCTACGACCCTTCGAGCAGGGCAGTTCATGAGCTGCTATCTCCGACTGAGGTTAGGTCTTCTTTTGCTCTGCTGCTGTTATTCTTCCTTCAACCTGTACACAAGCCAAGGCTTCTCGAAGTCAAGTACATCAAAGGTAGGGGAAGAAAGGGTCATCTCAGGATGGACTCAATATCTAATCGATTATTTTGCCACTCACTTCCCTTTCTCCAAATCTTTCGTTTCAAGCATCAAACGGAAAATAAATATAAAAAATAGTCATAAGAGAGTAGACATATAAACAAGTAAACCCGGCCCAGGAAGAATGTACCGACACATCATACATATGAGACTGAAAGCTTCGTCTACCCTGTCTCTTGTGAAAAATTCTGTATTGATCGACCTGTGTGACACTAGCCAATCAATTCATTCAATCGACGAACTGGTCGGGATGATAACCAGAGACTTTTCCAGTTCTTGGAGCTCAATCACTAAGGCAGGCTGCTTTCCGAGTCTCCCCATTTTTTAAAATACAGAAATGGGGATCCCCCCTATCCCCTGCTAGCTGGATAAGGTGGGTTGCTTTCTCATAGTCTCCATTTCGAGATGGTGGATCAGGCTAATCAGACTTGAGCTCTCTTGTCTGGAATGGAGGGACGTTTAAGAATTCCTTTGGTAGTAGGTATGGGGCACGCTTCTTTCAGGAGACAAGCTACCTGAGGCAAGTAGCTAGTTGACCGTAGGTTTAGAGCACGCTAGGATAGATTCTAACTAATTCTCTCTCTCCGGTCTTGCTCTTGCTAGGCGAATGGGCTTTGGTGGATCCGATCCCCCAAGAAAGGTTTTCATTCCTGCTCTGGGGGTTGTCGTAGATCACTAGGAGAGATAAGAATGTATTAGCTGTTAGCTCTTCTTGCCTAGTAGCAGTAGGGCTAGGCTGTCTTCTCTTTGTAGTTGGGAGAGCTGGATGGCGCAAGGGGTCTTTCTTTAGGAATTCTTAAACCGTGGGCTCCATCTCCATAAGTTCTTGCCGAGGACTCGTCAGAACAGCCCTTCCCTTCCTTCCTTTCACCAAGGGAGCCGCTTACGCGCCTCTACAAGAGCCATTATTTCGTCTAGGCCGATTTCACCCCAAATGAGGGGCTTCGGATCCCTTTATAAATATAAAAGGATTATACAAAGAGTCGACCAGGCCTTGTAGAAGCGAAGATCGATGTCCGTCCCAGCCAGCCCATTCGACGAAGCTATCTTGGACCCTCTTGGCTGCGCTGTGCTTGGATGCACTAGTATTCCACACGCCAGCGATGAGATGAAAACCGCCCCCATTTAGTGGTTCCCGTGCCACCACAATGGCATGGAGTGACCGGAACCTGTCCCTGACCAGCTCGTGAGTAGCATCTCGCTGCTGGTCGGCACAGCGTAGCGTCAAAAGCAGGTATTTTTTGATTGCATTGCCCCGCTGACCTTTTCTAGGCCTCCTTCCTGCGGAACTGGATTGTCGATATCGACCGAATTTGTACTAACTGAAGAAGACAAAAGATCTTTTTTCTGCAACACTGCCTCTGTTTGAGACGCTCTATCCATTGTGTTTCCTGCTGATCTTATTCAGATCCCAAGTGATTCCCTATTCAATTCAATTTGTCGATTTTATTCTTCAATATATGAAAATGGCAGCTTACTAACGCAAAAAGTGTATTCTTTCCATAGATGCCCGATTCATTCGTTTCCGATATGCGCTTCCCTTCCATCCGACTACACTGGCTCATCCTAAAGCGCGAAAGGGGCCACCCACTCTTTCCCCTTGCCCCTCTCACTCCCTAAGGAATGAGAAGGCCCCACCTAACTCTTAATCTGCTAAAAGTCCAATGGATCTCCATACGAATGAGATCAGACCCTCTCACTATCTTTAAGAGGTCTTAGGCTTTCAGGTCTTACCCTTTGCCATAAGCTCTTTTTAAAGAACTTTGACTGGCCCCTTAAGATCAGAAATGTAAGACTCCAGGGTGGGAATTCGATACTCCTCCCCTTCTTGAGAGAGTATGGAGGGAAGGGAGGTTATGGAGGGGAGGGAAGCCAAATAAATTCCACACCCGATACACAAAAACGGTAAGAGTAATTGAAGAATATCAGACAAAGGCGCTAGTCTATGGCTAGACGAAGATGCAAAACTAGGAGATAACTGCAAATCACGACACTTAACTAAACCCCGCGCCGCGGAGCTCGTTCCCTGAAAATATGACCTAAACCCTTTTCGGGAGACCGAAGAAAATAGGGCCTTGACTGCCCTTGGGAGGCTGAAAGAAGACCATAAAGGCTATTGGTCCCCATCAAACCCTTGACGATTTGAATGGGTTTGCTCCCATTCCCGCGGATGAGTAGATTTTTCATCAAGTGCTGTTCGAGCTCCATTTCTTTTTCAAACAAGGATTTCCCTTTAGTCACGCTTGGCAACCTCGGCAAAGTCTCGCTGGTCCAACTACTTTTTCTGGGTACGGCCACATTGGTTGGCGGCATAGTCTTCCGTAAGCTAGACGGGTTCCATGGTTGTTGCTCTGACTTTGTTTCACTCCCATGTCTAGTTGGAAATCCGGTCTGTCTAAGCCAGTACCGAGCCGGTTGAAAACGTTCCAAGCGAACCAAAGAAAGGAGTCAACGGTCTCAGTCCGGTCAATCAATCAATCAAGCAAGCCAGCGAGCTAGTAGCAAGCCGCTTTCAAGCCAGTAGTAATCCTGTCCCAGTCTCCGTCTCTGCTTTCTATACTGTCTTTCTTGTCTTTGAACGAATCCGCTCTTAGGACAAAGTTCGGAATCGTAGAAGGAAGACAAGACTCTATCCCCTGCCTGGCACACGAGAAGGAAAGGCAAGAGTGCATGCTCTTAGTAGGACGCTTGGTAGCACCAGTGCCTTTGGTTTAGAGAAAATATCCCCTGTCTTCGTCATTGGTATTGGTTCACTCCGAGTTGTCGATGGCTCAACATTGACCGTATCGCCAGGCGATTTATCGGCTTGGACGATTAGTGTTTGTTGTTATCTGAATGCTTTAGTATTACAGGGTTGATGCCTGTGAAAAGGGTGGAAAAGGTTGATTTTGGCGGATATCTTGATATTTCGACTTACCTTCTAACTCTCCCTCTACTCTAACTTTCCATTTCATTCGCTAAGTCCTTCCCTCATCTCTTTCACTCTCGGCTTCTGAAACAAGACTTGTGAACAGCTGAACAAGAGCTAGCCACTAATCTCAGTCGAATTGGCTTGGCCTATCGGTTCCTATAGACAATTCCTAATGTCCTTATTACTAATAAACTGCTACTACTCCCACTACTCAAGTTACCTCCTATAACAAATGCTGCCCACGTTCAAGCTCTAAACCGTCAAGAAGAAAGGAAAGTCCCATTCCCAGAGCTTCTCCTTCACTTCCACTCGGAATGGATGCAGTTCCAAAGTAAGGGCGGCAGGGCTTACCTCTTGCATTCAGGCTTTTGTAGGTGAGAACAATGTACAATAAATCGCCCGAAAGCAAAGATAGTGTGACAATTGAAGACCAAGCCAAAGCCAAGATAGACATATTATGTGAAACTCCTAGCTCTAAGACTAGGGAATGGACAGGGGGTCGTGGAAGTGTTTTTTACTATTACTAATAGAATAGATAGTAGAATAGATAGGGGTGGCAAGCTTTAGAGAGTAGGGGCATCGGTTGAAGCAAAGGAAAGGGGAACTAGTGGAATCAAACCGCCATAGAATGGATTCATTGATTATGTCCCCCCGGATCTGAGGCATCACAGTAGAAGAAAGAGAAAGAAGGGAGCAGCACGGCATTCGATCGATTAGAGAGCGGTTAGCCTCTCTACGTGATTGAGCGGTATGGGGAAAAGCATGGAGAAACCTTCTATATTGGTATTCCCCAATTCCGAGCCTGCCCTTTGACGGCCGTTTGCGAGATTCAATGGATAGGGCTTTGCCCCAGCCTGACTTGTGTTCAAGGGGCCTATTAGCGGAGGAAGCATCCACTATAGATTCTCAACTCGGGCCAAAGAGCTTAGTTGCAAGGCTAATGGACTCATCGGCAAGGTTCGTCGGAGCAGCTCAATCAACAAAGGAAGTAGGTTCGGCTTCAGGGATGAGTCAGGAAAGGGCACTCAAAGACTGGTCCGATGGACTCTCGTCGGGAAAGTAGGCACAAGAGATGAGCGGACAGAGAAGCAAGGAGTTCCCACTATCGAATCAAATAGGAAAGAGGCCAGCTCTCCCTACGAGTCATCAGCTAAGTTCTTCTCCTGTTAAGGCTAAGGCCGGGTTCAGGCGATAGGACGAACGGAAAAGGCATTCCGCCGACAAAGAAAGAAAGCAAAAGTAGAAGCCCTTAGCGTCCCAAACAGTTTAGAGAATGGAGGTGAAGCGGGGACCCTACTCTTAGGGGGTCCTCTTTTTTTTATTTATTATTCTTCATTTAGTACTTAAACCGGGAAAGTCCTTCCTTTCCTTCTCTTTACGAAGCCTAATCCGCTGAATAAGGGGAATTTGCTTTCTCCTGCTAGTTTACCAAAGCTGATCATATGGCTTTATTTTTCCCCAGCTGCTACTCTGAAAGTGCCCTTTCAACCTTCAATTGCTTCCTGTGCTAGCGGTTGATGTGCTTTCCTTCCAGACGGCTACGAACTTGCTTAGCCCTCTTCTTATTCCCAGAATCCTTAGCCTCTTCCTAAATAAGGCCCCTCCCTAGTCCTTATTCTCTATTCCTTATAAAATGAAAGATTCATTCTTTAGCCAGATCAACATCCTTCTTCCTATTACCTATCTCCAGATCAAGATCCTAACATGATTTAAGCCATAACTCTACTATGGAAGTACTTAGTAATCCTACTTCCTATTCACTATCTACTTCCTTCGTCAGCCTTCCTCCATAGCTACCTTTGAAGGGAAAGCTGGCTAGACCAAGCCTAGTAATTAATTGAATAAGAAGGAAAAAGGCCACTCAGGTCTATATCTAGAAAGGAGGCTGGATTGGAAGATTGAGAGACCCGGGACAGTGCAGGTTTGCAGAGAGGCTAGAGCATTCCCTTCACTAAAATAGAATAGTAGGTAAGATTCACTAGCTAGAAGTTTACTGAGAAGGGTAGAGTTTGCAGTAATCGATGAGAGAATGGTAATGCTAAAGGTAGGAAGAAAGAAGGCTCATTCTATGCTGACCACTTACTATGGCTCTTCTCTCATTTTATTTTGGAATCTTATTTAAGCCAAGATTAGGCTATCGATTGGAGGAAGAAAGCATGCCTTTGTTGGTCACCATCACCACCATCGTTAACATCGGTACACTCCTAAATAAGGCCTACCTCCCTTCCATTCAACCAGAGCAGCGATGAGAACAGAGACTCAATTAGCTAAGCAATGCATCAACGGGAGGATTCTGAAAACATCTTCTCATATGACATTCTACTTTGAGCAAGTCACTTATGCCTATTCCTTGATAGGAGAGGGAAAAGCATTAGGCCGGCCAGTACCAGAACGATGATGAATAAGTCTGAGGTGGGTAGGTAGGAATCCGAGGATGAAACTTCTGTTGATGAAAGCATTCATACCATCATCTCTATCCCTTGCTCATTCTAGGCCAAGCTCTTCCCTTCTTAAAGTACTTTGCCTTCGGCATCTCACTTGAATTGGAGAATGTATTAAGCATAGGATCATCCAGAGTCTGTAAAGTCTACCTCGCTTAGCTCAACCTTATCCATAGACGATCTCTATCTCTTCATTGCTATGGTACTCTTTGTAGTAGGTAACTTTCTATACCTGAGCCACTTTACTAACCCTTAGCTTGTGTTCGATACCTCACGCCTTCACTTAATCCAAAAGCTTGCTTCGTGTTCCAACTCAGCGATATGAATACCATCGTTAGCAATAACTTCCCCTTCGCCTACAGGCCTTTCTTCACCTCTCCCTTTACTCTTCGTTTGTATTCCTTGTTCCTTCCATCTAAGCTCAAAGCTAGCTTCATCGCTAACGTAAGGCTGAATTGAATTTATTTCCTAGAACTCTAGTTAGCGTTTCAGGACTGGGCTAAGAGAGACTGGAGTAGTTAAGAAGCAAGGAAAGGCAGAAGTCTTGGAGAACTGCTTGTGAATGGAGGGTTTAATAGTCAGTTGACAAGGCTACTTTCGAGTGAGTAGGTTTATTAGTTACTCTCAGTCAATCATTACTAAGGCGCAGGGATTGCTCTTGGATTGATTGCACTTTATAGCTAAGCTAGACAATTCCAGATTGATTCTGATTTCATTGATAGAACCCTGCTAGTTCAATCCTCACTTTCCATTCCTAGGGTTATTGAATACTTTACTTGCTTGCTATTGCTAGTTCAATCGTCAGCTCTTGCTTAGTCATTGGACTATATCCATTTGAGGGAAACTTTCTAAACACTACTGCATTTCGGAATTCATCCTTTCCTTCGCCCGATTCTCTCCCTCGTCCTAACGGTTCCTCATCTCTCATGTGGATTGGATTTGGCGACTGCTCTATCTATAGTTAGGGATGAGCTGACGACCATGCTACACCCGTGGGTCTGCTTTGAGAATGGCCTACTGAGCGCCTGCCTTGAGTATAATTCCCCGTCAGGTTGGAGAAACTACGACGTGTGTCTCGATCTTGACAACTGAATCACGACCGGACGCTATATTTAATCCGGGGTCTCGTTCATGCGGCGATGAAATTTGAAGACCAATGAAGAATCCCAACCCACCGGATTCGTTCTAGAACTTTCTATGCCCCCTTGTATAGGTTGGGCGAATCCACCGACTCACGTCGAATACGAACGCCTCTCTCGACAAACTAGCCCACGTCTTTCTATCGGACTAGACCGATAGAAGTAGCTTGTTCCGTGATACAAAACCCCATACGCTGCCACCATGTGAGAGTCGGTGCGTAATGGATCTACGCCTGCCTTCGAAAGCTCCATTCCTGTTTACCAGGATCCTGGAACCATTCCTTGATTGATTGAAAATCACGAGTCGAATTTTTCTCTACCTATTCGACTATCAAGCTCTTGACACCCTGTTTAGCCTAGCGCCCTCCTCCTCTTTTGTTCGCTTCGCTCTCCTCCCTCGACTAACGCCCGAAAAGAAAAAGATTTCAGTCTGAACCTAAAGCCCTACTATGGGCTTGAAAGAGCTCACTAGATTGATCGCAAGCAAAAGAAACCTTCAAACTCGCATTCGCATGTTGGTTGTTCTTCACTAAACATCGAGGTTTCAGGTGAAAGTGAAGGTTCGGATCGGACTCTAGTCTCGGCCTACGTCTCTTCAGGTCCGGTTTTCATTAAAGGGCTTCCTTCCTTGAAAGTACTTTTAGGATACCGCTTTAATAACGAAAATCAGATTGTATTTTTTTAGCTTCACTTTCGATAGGCCTACATCTCGCCTTCCACTACCGGAAGAAAAATGGATCTGCGACTCCCGGAACTTAGACGTACCGCTCACCGCAAAGAAGAGTTTCTGTACTACCTATTTATCCATAAAGGCTTGAGCGCATCGCTTTCCAACTGTGCCTATTTATTGCTTGAAAGTCACCCCCACCTCCCACGGCTACAGCCAGCACCAGGATGTGCCTATACCTTTATAGGCACCAGTTCATTCAGTCAATGAAGCTGCAGTCGGTTCTGTGGATTCGGTAGATGAGTCAGTCGGTTCGGAAGTTGGTTCAGCGATAGATGTAGTCGATGGGGTAGAGGGTCTGCAGATACTCGTCGAGCTCCTCATTGCCCCAATCTTCCCTGTAGGCTCCCCGCTCCGCCAGCGCGACAACTGTCCAAATCATTTGACGCTTCTTCTCACGAATTGGATTTGAACCAATATCAAGCTACTTGCCTTTTAGTAGATCGTGAGTGGGTCTATCGTCCTCCTTTAAATCCTCCTCCTTATTTAAGTCCTCCTTATCATCCCTTTCTGATTCTTTTACACCTTTTTCTGGATAGTTCCATTAGGTTCTTCGTAGCGGGCCTCGTCCTACTTTAATAAATATGTGATCCCTAGCCCCGGTGCCGGCTTAACTGACGCAACAACGAATCGCGTTCGGCCCGGAGCACGCGGCCCCTGTCCTCTAGTGATAGATACTCCTGGTACTTCAAATAACTACGAGACTCAGCTTCTTCCTTCGCTTGATGTTCGTTCCAAAAATAAGTATACAGCTCCGAATTTAAGAGCTCTGCGTAGAACGGGGCGTGGTGCTCATCGGTGGAGAGAGACATGAGAATGCTCGAGAGTGCTGGTTGATTAAATTCCACGTTGAGTTGTTCTAACAATGCACTAACCATAACATCAAAGTAGAATTCAGGAATAAACAAGCTCGAATCTTCTTTCGAAAAAAAAATAGTTTTGCACTGGTCAATTATAACCTTTTGAGTTGCCGAAGCCGATTCGAGGTTAATAAAAGATTGGATTTGTGCAGCCATCTCGGCAGGAGGGGTGACGCGTAGCGCGTCTATCACATATCTAACCCAGTTTGGGTCTTGGTGGGGCATATTGAGGTAGAACTCTAGAAGGGGGGCGGGGTCGGTAGGGACCACCGAACAGGCAGTGAGGATCCCTGGAAACCCCGAGAAGCCACAATAAAGTAATACCCACTTTAAAAATATAAAAAAAAGGGATACTACTTTCCCCAGGAGAGAAAGAAAAAGCAATCCGGTGAGCATTTTCGCGATAAAGCGCGAAGCAAGATCCGTGATACGAAAACCAAAATCAGAATGAGGAAAAGACCAATTACCAGATCCGCCTATCATCGCCGGCATAACCATAAAAAAGATCATTAAAAAAGCGTGAGCCGTTATTAAAACATTATAAAGTTGATGATTACCACCAAGAATTTGATCGCCGGGTCGTGCTAATTCCATACGAATCAGTACTGAGAAGCATGTGCCCATCACTCCAGCAATAGCACCGAAGATGAAATATAGAGTCCCTGTATCCTTGTGGTTAGTGGAGAACATCCATCGTGTCATAAAATTGAGATTTTTTCGTTTCTTTCCTTGTCAGAGAGGGGCCCTTAGGGAGCGGGGCTTTTTTATTATTGTCCTACCACCGGAAGCAGCTTTTGGTATTAAATTGCCACCGCATCCGGCCATTTTCCGTTTGCAATTCCGTTTCCAACGCCGTGATGCGAGAATAGTCCGCATCACGTTGCTGTTGGTACTGGGACACTGCCCGTTCCCGCGCTTGATCTAGCTCTTTGGCTAGATCAAGGCGTCGGTCCGCGCGATTTGTTCTTCCCCGATCCGCGCGATTTGTTCTTCCCCGACCCGCCGGAGCTCTTCTTCGACCCTCTCGAGCTCGTCGAATAGCACTCTCTGGAGCGCCGCGCTCTCCCGGTTTAGCCGACGAATTTCCTCCAGTGGGACTAGTGCAATCATTCCCTTCCTAACAGCGCCTTCTTCTTCTTCATCACCAGGAGTTGATTCAATTGCTAAGAAGGCATTTACCCCAGTTCTTACCAACCTCCGGTGTGTAATCGACATGTTGCTAGCTTCAACTCGGTTGAATAAGAATCATTGATTACCTATGCTGTCCATTTATTATTCATTCAGGGCGCTCGGACGAAGAACCGGCAAATCGAGTATGGAATTAGAGCTCGGGCGGGGCATCAACCACAGCACAGGTTGCGGACCTATCGAGATGCTTCCTTGCAGAACCCAACAAGGGCTGTAACTCAATAGAGTGAGTGGGAAACCTTGTAAACGCGAGCAGGAGAATAGAGATCGGTCTGTCTTGTCTTAGACCAGCCCTACTCCACCCATCTTGACTATCTTGAGCTTATGAATAAGCTTGGGGCTACTTTTAATTTTATGCTTAAAGGGCTTCCAGCACTAATTCCTACGCTTAATCGGGTCTCATAGCCCCTGTGACCTTCACTTCACAGCCTGATTAATGCGCTAAGCGCACTTCTATGGCCCTTCGTCGAGCTAGAGTTTCTTTCTCAGGATGTGCCTTTATCTTCACCGGTGGATTGGCAAACTTATTGTGAACTTTTGTATGCGATTTATATACATAATTAGTTAACCCTTCCAAATAGCCCAGAAAATGATAGCCATCAAAAGGCCTAAGCCCATATAGCCTCGGCCTGTCAAAATGATGTTCAGCGGTCTCTACCCAAGTAGCTGTGGCCCATGATCCAAAGGACCCGCAACCAGTCAATCATGCTATCCTTACCTTTCAACCAACCCCTTCGATTCCGCTTCTTGCTATAACAGAAAGACTTGTCGGAAATCTGGTTGGTCCAACCAAGAAAGGCACGGGAGTCTTTGGGCATCTCACAGTAATGCAACCATCAAATCTTAATAAGATGTTGACCCGTTTTTCTTTTCTTTGCTGATTCCTCTCAATGAAATTTGCCGTGTTGCACTAAGTTACTTACGGATGTATGCATGCAATCCGGGAACACTTTGGGGTGAACACCCATCCGAACAAGTAGGGTCAATAGTTCAGCATTTAGGCCGTAACATTTAGCAAAAAAATCTTTAACCCAACAAGTGCTCTCCGAACCAAGCTAGATAGTCTCCTATCACTAGGCTCACCAACCAACCCGGACTTTTATTCTTATTATTCCTACCGGATACCAAAACCATAAGGATTGTTTCCAGCCATGAGTTCCCATATGACACAAGCGCTCTTGGGTGGGCTGGGCCATTCCATCAAATCTTTGAGAAGAGGCCCGATCTCGTATTTGATGGTCGGCGTGGCGATAGGCTTCGCTTCTACGACTGCCTCCCCAGCCGTTGCAAACACTGAGCGAGAACGATAAGGGGCGCACAATGTCGTTGCGCGGGGATGCGATTCGCCAAGCTGGGGCAAACAAAGCCGTCTGGCCCCCCACCGGATTAGGAATGCGAAGGCCTCCCCTTTTTTATCATTTTGTTTGAGGCTAGAGAATTAAATGCAGAAATAGGGGAAGGGTTCCAAATCTTTTTTGGTTTAAGGGCAGCTCGCCCTGCCGAAGTACCAAAGGCTTTCTAGGCTTACACCTTCCTATTACACGACCTAAATGAAAAAATTCAGTAGCGCCTTAAGCCTTTTGAAGCGCCAGTAGTTGTAGCTGTGGGTAGAACTTTCGTTCTTATTGCTCTGGGTTTCGATCTATATGACCTCCGGGCGGTACAAAGTACACCTCTTCCGTAGAGGCAGGTAGTAACTTAACCCTTAAGAGTCTGTTCAAGGTAGCTTGCTTACTTAGTGCTTGCGCTAAGGTTCTGAAATAAAACAAGCTCGACCATAGGGAGAGGTAGTTTTATTGCTTAGTGTGAAACGCTAAGAGAGGAGCCCTCTTACCTATCAATGGAAAGATCCCCGTGCGTGGCGTGATAAGGAATCCTCTAAAAGATCTCATGAGACCCGCCCACTATTACTACGAAAAAAGGACTGCCCTTCGCTGCTAGGAGAGTCAGCAACTTCTATTAGCGCCGGACCTTGAGTCGAATTGATCGTGTCATGTGCAACGTCCATCAATGATGGTTCATTAATGTCCATTGATTTAGACTCCTTCCCCCTTCCCAACTACGAATAAGATCGAGAGGAGCCCGAAAGCCCCCAACCAAGAACGGAAACGGAAGCCTTTCGACTCACTCCCCATTCTCTCTTAAATAAAGCTCGCCCTCGGGCCCTGGGCAGGTCGGCCGGGTCTTTCCCTGTTGTTCTGTTCCCGCCACGAGAAAGACACACAGAAGAGGTACGCCCAGCGCGCGGAGGATCCGTTGAGAGTTTCTGTTGTCTCGGTAGGGAACTGTACGATCTTTCCCCTATTGTATTGAATCAATAAAAAAAGAGGTCAGTGCTACGGCCCCCTATTGTTTGATCCAATATTGACCGGGGACGAGCCCCGACTTCCATAGGTCCTTGGTTTGACCTCCTTGCTTTTAATAAAGTGGGGCGGGGAAATTTTCTCGTACTTGCTCAGTGTGCTCCCCTTGCGTCGAGTGCCCCGCCCGGTTCACTGGGCTGTTGCCCTACCAAGCACTTGCCCGCAGCTCCTGCCGCCCGAAAGGCGGGCGGAGCGCTCGTTCTCCTTACTGTTCTCTCCGCCCCCCCCATTGCTCTAGCCATAAGCTATGGCTCGCAACCGCGGGGGCCCGCCCTGCGAGGCCAGGGTGGGCTCAGCGGTCAGGTTAGCCCCCATTCGAATTACGTTAGGGGGTCTTTCGCTTTGCCAGATCTAGAGAGATACTACGAGTCCTCCGTCCCAGATTCCATCGCCGCGGCCATCTGGTTCACCGGTACTACCAAAAAGTCTCATGCTTACGTTACTGTTATTGATGGTTTTATTATCTTGGACCACGAAGACCCCGGTCGTGCTTCTGGTTTCCATTCCCATCATCATATTGATGATAAATCACCTCGTGCTCTGCCATTAAGAACTTGGAGTCCGTATCATGGTGAAGGTAAGGTAACGCTGTGATTCTTGCTCAAAAAACAGACCGAACGCGTTCGAGTTATTGGCTCGTCCAACCCGGCTGCATTCATGAATCGCCCGTTCAACTGTCCCTCGGAGACACGGTCGAGAAGTACCATGTATGGTTGCCCCCCGTCCTTTCTTTATCTCGGTCCCACCCAGCAAGATACGGCTCAGCCAAAAAACGGCCCCTGCGCGAGCCTTATTTTTTTAGTAAAGTAAAGCTTTGGCTCCCACTAAAGAAATGGATCAAAAAAAGGGGGGACTTCTGCAACGGGCTATGCCACCCAAACCAACTGAGGGAAGTCGCATCCGTCCCATCGCAAGCACCTACAATGTCATGATCACATTGGTTTACCCTTTTTTCTTTGGTAGTTCAACGGACGGTCGCCCCTCCAACAAGAAAGGGTATAAATATAGAAACTTCTCTGCCATTTGGATCGGAGAATTTATGGAGGAAATCGGCTTTTAAATTTCCAGAAACCAAACGATTATATAGCCAAAGGGAATACGCCGCGCCTAAAATCATCCCAAGCGCTGCTAATGTGGCTACTAAGCTATTTCTTTGGAAAGCTCCTACTAAGATGGGAAATTCCCCGATAAAGCTGCTAGTACCGGGTGAACTCATATTGGCCAAAGTGGAAGAGAAGGAAATGGTAGAGAGATTCGGCATGGTGCTCACTGAACCTCCGTAATATCTAACAAGTCGAGTCTTATGTCGGTCATATAGAACACCAACACATAGAAAAAGGGCTGAAGGAACCAGTCCATGACTTAACATCGGTAGAATGCTACCTCCAATTCCCTGTATGTTCGATAGAGCCCAAAATTCTCCCCCACTGATCGGAGTACGCCGATTACCCCCCGAACCGTACAAGATAGTTACCGCCTATCATACGGCTTTCTAACTTCACTTCTTTTTCTAGTCGTTCCGTTCTGTCGATCGATGGTAGTATAAGAGATCCGTAACTCCCTAAAATTATTTACATAATGGTTCCTGCTTCCTACCCATAGTTAGCATGTATCTCCCCGGGTCATACTTGAGTATCACATCGTAGACCCCCACCCCAACTCTATCTTCCTTATCAGTGAACCGGAAATAGTGCATAGGTACTCTTCAATGCTGCGGGGACGAGACGACGTGACATACTACGATCACGTACAGAAGTGCTGCCCTTCGGCTCGGCAATATGGAACCTCTCAACAGCTCCCGTTCCTTTATGAGGTCCTATCGGGATAGGTAGGCCCAATCCTTTCCCCCCCTCCCTCCATAAGACCCTATTTCTCTTTCCCCCTCAAGAAAGAGAAAGAAGAGAATCACTCCTTTCTTTCTTCTCTTCTTTCATGTGAACGGCCCCTTCTTGTATCGAAAGGTTTTGCGTGCTATACACCACGCCACGTTGAGAAAGACCAGCCTCCTATGTACCGTTTTTTTACCTCGAAAGGGGGGTCCTCCTTATGATGCTACGGACGGCTGTCCGAAGTGCAAGGGGTAAACTCGGACTCGGATAGGATAGGATTGTGCGCGCCCGGCCCCTTGGGTGTCATATTTTGGCCGAGTTTACCGTACCTCCGGCCCTTATGTTACGCGACCGTAATATTTTGTTACGTTCCACCGCTGTTACGCCAGAAATAAAAGGTTCCACACGAGCTCCCGTTCTGCGGCGTGGCGGCAGGGCCGATAGGGGATTGGCTCCGGGTGTAGATAGGGTAAAATCTGCAGGGGTCATGCAAGTAAATAGGCCCCTTCCCTTCTCTTTTGGATAAATGGGGTGGTTTAGAAGGCGCTTTCCGATCTACGGTCCCTCGGAGCGAGGGGTTAGGCAGGTAGTATGGGCCCTCTGACTTCCAGCTATGTGCTGTGCGGCTCCCGCGAAGCGAATGAAGGGAAGCTCGAAGAGCTTACGGGTGAGCTTACGCTTACTCTCAGCCTCTTTGATTGGTAGGCGGGCGGCCTAAGCCCCCTACTTTAGATACATTCATAAGGGGAATTTTATGTTGCCGTGACGCTTTTGTTAGGCCGACTACTCTACTATAGGCTACTTTTAGCTTCTATAGCGGCCCTTCCTTTTTTGTGTAGTTGGAGTTTGTATTGGTACTGAATGAACATATCAAACAAAGGCGAGCAGTATAAGCTCTTCTCCGGCCTGGGAAAAGCAGCGAACTCTAGAAGCTAGGGCGTTGTTCGCCTTTGGACACGAACACTACTCCGTTCTCAGCGGAAACCCGCCCCAGAGATTGAACGGCAATAAGATAAGTCGACGTTCAATCTAAGGCAGCGCTGATAGCTTGTAGTGAACAGCCCCCTTATGAAACCAACCGAAAGCAGCCTTTGGTACTTAAGTAGTTAAGGGATATGGCAGGTTTGGAACCCTTGCTACTCTGATAGAAAGCCGTTTGCTTGTTGCCAAACCCTTCGCCTTTCTTTTGAATCAAAGTAGGTCGCGACTGTTGTATTTTAGTCGGTCGGGGGGCTTATACGACAACTCCGCTTCCTCGTCTTGCTTCTGGCAAAGCTTCTACTTTGCTTGCTTCTCTCGCGCTTGCTTGCGCAAAGGCTTAAAGTCCTTTTCGCTAGGTCCAAAAGCTTCCGTCAAAGCGAAAGATCTGATCCAACAGAAATCCCGCATGTTGAGCGCAGCTGATATGCTGCGGCTACAGCTAGGCGATCATATCATGCCATAATATAATTTTATATGTATAAAGAGATTCCCTAGATATACAGATAGAATAGATATTCATGGATAGACGGACATTCCATTGATTCTTAGTTTTGGGGCTGAAAAAGCTCGTCGATCCAAATGAATCATTCTTCTGATCTCTATTTGCCCCCCGCCCCGAAACTGACCCACAGCACAGCGCCCATTCGCTTCGCGCGCGGGAAGGCAACGAAGTTCAGTTCATGGGACCGTGGCGGAGTGGAGCAGCCGCGACACGAAGTTCCTTACCTTAGCTGGATCTCGCTGGTGCCACCTAAACGGTAGGTAGGCGACGGATGTGTGACGTTTGGAGTTGTCGTTCGTGCACCTGTCCCCAATGGAAGAATGAGTGATCCGTTCCCCTGCGGATCATGGCTTTACCACTCGGTCCCCGATGGCCAGCGGGGGATTTGGTATAGCAGCTCACGTTCGTTTGCGCTGCGCGTTCCCGCTGAACTGGACACGTGTTAGCTGTAGGAAGTATGGTTCCGAAAGTGACTTCGGTTTGCCAGTTCGGGCTCAACTCCTCGCTTTACGTTAGCGGACCTACAGGTCGGGCCGGGGCTCTGTGCTCTTTCTTTCTGTGTGGGACGATGCCGGGGAGAGAGGGGAATGCGTCGAGGCGGCGAACAACAACACAACTGCATTTTGGCTTTTCCCTCCATGAGATGAGCCCAGTGCATTGGACCGATGGATAAGAGAACTGACTGAGCTGGCCTAAAAAGCGCTTGGGCGTTCTACGTACGATGTAGTAGACTCCATCAGATACATATCGATTTTTTTCTGATGGATCAAGAATAGATGGTTGTCTCATCAATAGATAAAAATAGGAGATTTCCCCTTATTATTGATGGATTCCCTCTCTATCCATTCCTACTCTTTCGATCTATCAGAACAGATCAGGCTATCTATCAATCGATTTGAAAATTGCACGTTCATATCGCTTTTCGTTCATTTCCGCCACGCCAACATAGCCGCCATAATAAGAAGCAGGCGAAACAGCTAGAAGCGCTCGCTTCTAGCCCTTTTTTTCTTATTCACGAATGAATTGGGAAAGCCAACAGAAAGATTCGATTCAGACTTCGTAGAGCCGGTGCTGCTGTTGCCTGCGCGCAGGGCCGTCCCCCACTCCCGTCCCGGGGCGCTAAGGGGCTTTTGTTTTTGAAAGAGACGGCAGTGTTTTGTTTTGCTGACGCCTCGAATCAAGCTTTTGTTGCGACATGCTATGTTTTCTCCCCCATTGCTAGTAGGTTGATGGATCGCACGCCCGGCACACATGTTTTGGCCTTGTGTGTCCATAACTCAAAATAGGTGACCTAACGGCCGCCGCCCGACTAAACATACCAATAGTCACCAGATTCATATGGGCTACTGAGGAGTAAGCAATGATCTTCTTAAGATCGATCTGTCTTGAAGTGGTCAAGGAAGTATATATTATAGCAATCGCGCTTGAAGTATAAATGAAAGGAGTGGAACAAAGTGTCGCTTCGGGAAACATGGGTATTGAAAATCTTAAAAACCCGTAGGTTCCCAATTTTAAAGGAATTCCTGCCAAGATGACGGATCCTGCCGTAGGTGCCTCTACATGAGCTTCGGGTAACCAAATATGAACTGGTACCATAGGTACTTTGACGGCGAAAGAGGCGAAAGAAGCAATCCATAGAAAGATTTGGCGCCGCTCACTAAATTCTGTGGTTAATAATATTTGTAAATCGGTGGTTCCTGTTTGGAGAAGAATCAACAGAATAGCTAATAGCATAAAAACAGATCCAAGTAAAGTATAAAGGAAAAACTGATATGCTGCCTTGATCTTTCTTTGTCTCGAACCCCATACCCCTATAATAATGGTAGAGTAAGGGGTG